AAGATACCAATTGTCGTTCCAAAGACTTCACCCGCTTTATTTATTTCAAAAAACTCAGGAACAAATATGTACGGAATAGAGAGATCCCAACCTCCCAAGTAAAGGACTGTTACAAATAATGAAGAAACTAGTAGATTTAGATAAGAAGCAACATAAAATAAACCAAATTTGATACCCGAATATTCGGTTTGATAACCTGCTACTAATTCTTCTTCTGCTTCTGGTAAATCAAAAGGCAATCTTTCGCATTCGGCTAGGGAAGAAATTATAAAAACGATAAACCCTATAGGTTGACGCCACAAATTCCATCCCCAAAAACCATATTTTGACTGCGCCTCAACTATATCAACTGTACTTGAACTGTTAGATAATCATAGTCGGTGATAACATCACTGCTCCCATCGCTATTACAGAACCGTACATGAGATTTTCACTTCATACGGCTCCTCGAGGGCCACGAATTAATCTAGGGACCGGGTCGGTATTATTTATTTATCTTGATATATTTGTAGGATAGAGTCAAAATCTACCGGAAGGTCCCGGAATTAGGCCAATGGAATTCTGTCTGCTATAATCTATAATAATAATAAATAAAAAGGTACTTCTGAATTTATCTCATCCTTTAATATTTTCTTTGTTGAGTAATAACTTAATCCTTCAATAAAATACTCCTTGCAGAAATATCAATAGATATTTCAACCCCGCCCTTTCCATTACGAAAAAGAATTAGACATTCTATTAGTTCATGATTCCTGACAAGAATTCTATCTATATGAATATGGATATAAGAAAGAATAAGAAAAGATTTTGTCTACTGTAATTACATTCTTTCTTTTTTTTTTTTTCGTTCCTAGTCTTCTTTCTAAGAAAAAGTGAAAGGGGCTTTAAAATAAAGTAAAGGATTATTTCGTTCCTGATAGCTATTTCTTTAATTAGTGGATAGGAGGATACTCTGGATCGGAATCATGGGGAGTACTGCCTGATCATTTCTACTAATTTTTAGCCCCAATTAGTATTCCTTTATATGTAGAAATGTCCCTTGGATAACTTACATAATCTCCATTACTAATCCTTTATGTACCTTGGTGTTCCTAGCCATCCACTTTTTTTTGCTCAATCCCCCCGTTATGGTACTACATATATGTTAATACATAGAAAAGATAGTGAAAACTCCATACAGTTGGTCTTTTGAACCCGCTTCAAGTCGTGATTGATGCCTAATCAATCAATCTTGGGATAAACAGTCTCTACTGCTTATGTTTATTTCCGCTTAACTCTTGTACATAGGAAATGAGACTCAATCCTTTTACTGCGAATTTTTAAGCTGTTTTATTTCACTCATATAACTATCTGATTTAGTTTATCAACCCGAATTATGAATAAAAAATGACGATATTTATTCAATTCATTCAACTTCTTTCCTAGAAAAAAAGAAAGAAAGGGAATAGGGAAAGGTTTATGTCTCAACGAATCGCACGTAGAGATATTGATAACACACATAGAGTTAATGGTATTTCATAACTAATTGATTGAGCAGCAGCTCGTAGACCACCTAAAAAGGAATATTTATTATTGGATCCATATCCTGACATAAGAAGTCCAATGGGAGCAATACTTGAAATAGCGATCCATAAAAAAACACCGATATTGAGATCGGATAGCACAAGGTTAGAGCCAAAAGGAATTATTAAATAACTTAGTAGAATTGATATGACTGCTATGGATGGTCCGATACTGAATAAACGAGTATCTCCTCTAGATGGAAGAAGATTCTCTTTGAAAAGTAGTTTTGTGCCATCTGCTAGAGCTTGAAGAATTCCCAAAGGACCAGCATATTCAGGTCCAATACGTTGTTGTATCCCTGCGGATATTTCTCTTTCTAACCACACAATTGCTAGTACACCTATTGTGATTCCCAATACAGGAGTCAAAATAGGTACAAGGACCCATATCATCCCATAAACCTCTTTTAAGTATTCCAATCTGGAAAAAGAATTGATATCTTGTACTTCTGGTGTATCAATTATCATTTCACCGATCAACTTCTCCCATAATTATATCTATGCTACCTAGTATCGTCATAATGTCAGCCAATTTCATTCTTTTAACTAACTGAGGAAGAATTTGCAAATTGATAAAACCCGGGGGTCGAATTTTCCATCTCCAAGGAAAAACATTCTGATCTCCTATCAGAAAAACTCCCAACTCTCCCTTTGGGGCTTCGACTCTCACATAGAGTTCTTGTTTCGACAATTCAAAAGTAGGAGAAGGCTTTTTACTAATAAATCGATAGTCAAAATCATTCAATTCGGGATTCCTTACTCTATCAAAGCATCGGATTTCTAAATTCTCATACGGCCCTCCCGGAATTCCTTCCAGAGCCTGTTGAATAATTTTTATAGATTCCACCATTTCACCAATTCGTACTAAATAACGAGATAATGAATCTCCTTCTTTTTGCCATTGGACTTCCCAATCAAATTCGTCATAACACTCATAACGATCGACTTTACGAAGATCCCATTGTATTCCGGAAGCTCGTAGCATTGGTCCTGACAACCCCCAATTTATTGCTTCTTCTACACCAATAATGCCTACTCCCTCAACTCGTTCTAAAAAAATCGGATTACGCGTAATAAGTTTTTGATATTCAGAAACCCCTGTTAAAAAATAATCGCAGAAATCCAAACATTTATCTATCCATCCATATGGTAGATCAGCAGCTACTCCTCCGATACGAAAATAATTATGCATCATTCTCATACCGGTGGCAGCTTCGAATAGATCATAAACTAATTCTCTTTCTCTGAAAATATAGAAGAAAGGAGTCTGTGCACCAATATCCGCCATAAAGGGGCCAAGCCATAATAAATGAGAAGCTATACGACTCAACTCCAACATAATCACTCTAATATAGCTGGCTCTTTTAGGTACTTGAATATTTCCCAACTGTTCTGGTGCATTTACGGTTATTGCTTCTGTGAACATAGTAGCTAAATAATCCCAACGTGTTACATAAGGCAAATATTGTATAATTGTTCGGTTTTCTGCAATTTTTTCCATCCCTCTGTGCAAATAACCTAGTATTGGTTCACAGTCAATAACATCTTCACCATCTAAAGTAACGATGAGTCGAAGAACACCGTGCATTGATGGGTGATGAGGACCCATATTGACTATCATGAGGTCTTCTCTTGTAGCTGGTACATTCATAGGTTTTCCCCTGATTCATTCTTCCATGAATTGCTGAAAACGAAAAGAAGTTCATCCAAATTCAAGATCTACTAAATCAAATAATTCAAAAGGACTCTTCAAACTAACGAATTTTTGTCTCCCGAATACCCAACTGACTAATTAATTCTTTATAACGTACTCTATTTTTCTTTGCCAAATAAGACAGCAAGCGTTGACGTTTTCCCAGAGTTTTCCGTAGACCTCTCTGAGATAAATAGTCTTTTCTGTGCAATTCCAAATGTGAAGTAAGTCTTCTGATCTTATTGGTGAAGCTGAATACTTGAAATTCAACAGATCCTCTATTTGCTTCTTTTTGAGAAATAACTGAGATGAATAAGTTTTTTACCATAAAACAAAATCTTCTCTTCCCTCCCTTTTTTTCTTTTTTTTTTATTTTAATTTTACCCATCAGTAATAATAATAGAATTATATTATAATGCCGGTCATTTTAATCTGGTATACACAATAATCTTAATTTCGTTATGGATACCTAGTTGATCCAATCAAATTAATCAATATCAATAAAAAATCTAATTTTCAATTGGATTCATTCGTTTAAGGGATAGAGATAGATACATTTTTGTATTCACAAATCACAAAAGAGATTAGACCTAAAATAAGAACATTCCTTTGAGTCATTTCTAAATCTAATCTAATTGATACATATTAGTATCATGTATCAGAATGTAAGACATCGCATGTGTGCATTTGTTTACTTTCATATACTAGATCTAGTAAGAATATATAAAAAAATGTGACATCAACGAATTTTCAATCGTGGATACATATGTATCCTTAGCATACTGAAACAACTACCATTATTGGTATCAAACCAATAGCGATTCATACAAGCTAAATCTTCTAATCGATAATTGGGCCAGAGAAAGAACTTTAATTTTTTGAATTTAATTAATTGCTTTTTATCTCTATCAAGATGTTTGTTTTCATCCAAAAATTTTTTACAGCTGTTCCCATTGCAAAATACTGGATTTCTAGCCACACCACTTCGAGTCCTCAAATTGAAACAAATTAGAATTCTAAATTTTCTACGACGTCTAGGCGATAAAATATTTTCAGGAACAAGCAAATCATAATGATTTTTGTCTTTATTTCCAATCATCTTTTGACATCTTGCACTGAATTTATCAAAATTCCTATTATCAACATACCTTTCTTCTCGGTATCTTTGATTTGTTTGGTACTTACTCTTATGAACCAATGAAATACCTATAGTTTGATACATAATAAATTGTCCATCATTTTTTATAGACGCACGAATTGGTTCGAGAAAAAATATACCTCTTCTCATCAATTCTGTAAGAGTTAAATCTTTATCTTTATGAAACAATATTAGATCCAGATTCATTTCTCCCCTTTGAATAGAAGATATCGAAATTTCTCTTGGATTTTTCATTCTAAGCAGGAGACAATATACCTTGATATTATTGATCAGTTTTTTATTTACAGAATCAGTCCATCTCAATTGACAAGGCACATGTCTTCTTAGGAATAAATCTAGTTCTGCTTGCATGTTATTCTTGAATTGCTTTGTCTTTGTACCTTTTTGCATGTCTGAGTATGATCCTGCATAATCTTCTTCAATATCTTTTTCGTGGGTTGAGAGGACTGATTCAAGATTGCCTTGGTTGTCTACATTTGATTCAAAATCTACTTGTCCTGCGAATTCCTTTTCTTCTTGATTTCGATTCTCTAATTTAAAAAGTTGTTTTTCATTGAATGATATAAAAAGATTCTCTTTTTTCTTTCTATTGCTATTTCGATTTTGACTATAATTTTTTTTTTCATTAAAATTTAAAAGAAGTAATTTGATTGGTATAACCCACGGTTTCATTTTATATGTATTATAAAGTAGCACAAATTCTGGGAAGAACCAAGATTCCAGATTCGAGATGGAAGGATTTAGTATTTCTTCATTCATCCCCATCCAATCAAAAAGGTCTTTTTTGGATGATTTGATTTCTTGATCTTGTGTGAGATAAAAAAGACCTTTCTTATCAATTATTTGATAATTATTCGACCCAGTCTTGGTATTTTCATTACTGTTGATACTGGTATTGATCCAGACCTCAATATCGACTTTGTTTCTAAAGCAAAAATGGAGAATTTTCCAATCAAAATATTTTCTATCCGGTTTTTTTTTTTTATATTCTATATACATAATATCATCTTCGTCTAGGTAATTATTGACAGGGATATCTCCCAGCATATCAAAAAATTTTCGTTTATGTGTGTTGTAATTATAAGAACTATCTTGGTTATTATTTACTTGTAATGGTGATCCATAAATATATGAGTCATTCTTATCTTCATAATTAATACATTTATATGATAAAAGGTCATATCTATAGTTTTTTTTAAACTTCTCTTTTTGTTTTTGATTCATTAATGAGTCTGCTTCAGAATCATTTTGTTTGTTGTAATGAATTAATTGATCTTTTTGAAACAAATTCCATTTGTTTAAATCTTTATTTTTATTTTGAGCCACACAATGCTGATTTACTATATTTCGCCACTTTTGTGGTACTAATCTAGACCATATAATCGGAGATAAATATTTATATTGATAATGACCTCCTAACCAGTTTTTCCATTGATTCATTCCAGAATTACGAAGTTTCTTATGTCTTAATTCGTAATGAAATATTTCGTGTGCTCCAAAATAATCTTTTCGTTCGTTCTTAAGAAAAAGGGATGTTCCATTATATTGAAGGATAGATCTTAACTTATACAAGTTAATAACTTGGGTTTGTGATAATTTGTAAAATACATATGCTTGTGACAACGAGGATAAGTCACAAAAAATCTGTGAACTCTTATTTCTAATATTAGAAACTGACCTTTTTAGAATCGAAATAAAGTTAATTTTCTTTTGATTTGTTTTACCAATTCTTTTTCTTTTTTGATTTCTTTCATTATTGTAAATGTATTTATCAATAATTTTGTTTGTTGATTCAATAAAAAATTGTGCATTGGTTCTGGGAATATTAATGAAACATAGAAGAATATCCATGTATACCCTTTCAATGAAAAATTTAAAAAAATAATGTGATTTGCGAATTACTCGAGAATTCCTTCTTTTGAATATTTTCAAAATACTTTTTTGTGATTCTAATCTTTTAGCATTATAACTAACTTTGTTAGGGCTAATATTTTTCTCTGGAATTAGAAAGAGGTTTTTCTTATCTTTTTTTATTTTTTCTATTTTTTTTCTGATTGTGCTTGTTCTATCAGTCAGATCTTTCATTTTTTTTTCTGTCAGTGAATAATTTGTCCAATTCATAGATCGAAGTTGAATAGACGATTTGTGAATCATCTGATTATCGATTATCCAATCTTTTTGTTTTTGAGTTTCACTAGATTCATATACTTCTAATTCTGTCAATCCAAATCTTTTGATAACCCATTTTTTTGTTTCTTTTGAGGGAATTAAAAATATAAACAATTTTGGTCGTTCTTTTAAAACTGTTAGAATTAGAAAGCACTTGTTTTTAAATTTTGTAATTCTTTTTTGAAGTTCTTTAAAAATGGGTTTAAAAAAGGAAGGTCGTTTTCGGGGAGAACCAAAAGGCAGATCAGTTTCCATTCCCCAAACTGTTAAAAAACGAAATTTTTCTACTTGCATTGAATCTTTATCAAGGGACCTTTTTTGAGGTTTGTGCCAAGGTTTCAGACGGAAAGGAAATAGGATCTTTATTTGAATACCGTCTCTTAACCAGTTTTGCGGAAATTCTCCTTCTGATAATTGAACACCATTATAGGTGCATTTAATATGCATTTCTCGATTCAAATCCTTTAAATCTTCGGACCACTCGGGAGATTGAAATAATAACATACGACCGATGTTTTTAACTATTATCAATGAAGGTAATATAATATATTTTCGAAAAATTGATTGGGTTAATAACAAGGAACCTCTTATTACTTGAGCAAATAGGACGGTATCCCAGACTTCGGCTACTTTTATCCGTGCTTTTTCCTCTCTTTTGGCCCTCTGTCTTTTCTCCCCTGCGTTTTCCTCTGCATAATTCGCAATTTTGAATTCTTTGGTTTTCTCTTTCCAATTTTCAAAAACTAGTTTTATCAATCCAGAAATATCAAAAGAAAAAAAGATGGGTTTGTATATTCTGTCCAAAAAAAGAGGGGAATGTACATTTGCTTGAAAGAGTTCCCGAATAACTATTTTACGTCTTTGAGCGCGCATGGAGCCTTTGATTAGATCTCTACGAAAATCCGATTGTTGTGAAT